AAAAGAGAAGCGACTTGGACAAAAAGAAACGAAGTGACTTAGAAAGATCTTGTTTGTCGATAACCTCGGACCAATCAATCGAATATTGATTAATACGTAATCGATCGAACACTACTTGAAAACGGCTCTTCTGCTCAGAAACGAAATGTTCCAAATGTTCCTGGAAATTCTTGCTCCCATTGGACCATTTGTATCTATATGCATCAGGATCCCGATTCATGGATCTCTCGGTTCGAGAAATAAGAGGATCGAACCATTTCTTCTGACTCTTTTTCAAATTCGATAAATGTGGGTTGATCGTATATTTCATTATAGTTCTATGATTCAGAGTATCATTTCCTATTTGATCCCTTTGAATTCCGTATTCGAAGTTGCGATCGGATCTATTCAGTAAAAAGAATCGATTCAATACATTTCTTATGTACCCATGGATGCTATATTGGATTTGAATCAGATTTTGGATCAATCTATGTTGATTGACTGCCTTCATTATGGTGTTGCTAGCAAATACCACTATTTTTTGTTTTGGATCTTCCAAAGCATTCCCGCAGGAGATCCGGACCCATCTTTTTCTGATCCTTCGATAAAAAGATTCATTCTCTTCATAAAAAATAGGAGGTAGAACCAATAAAGATTTCTTTTTCGATTCATCCCTGGAGTCGAATACCTCGTTCAAGAATTTTTTTTGATCCACTCCGTAGGAATCAATAGAAAAGGCAAAACCCTTATGATACACCAGACCCGGCTCGGTTATTGATAGAGTTAATAGATCTGCCACTTCTTGAAATCTCTCTTCTGATTCAAAATCGTGGTGCAGCGTGTATCCTCCCCTGTTCCGGTCATGGAATAGATGAAATAAATCAAAAAATGGATTTTGGTTCAAGAATGAAATCTTATTGGAACTGTCCATATCCGGTTCATCCTTCGGAACCATATCACATCCCGGATCTGATGAAATAGGATGAATTGAGACGATATTTTGTAAATACGTAATTATCTTGAATATATCAACCATTTCTTTATTTTCCGATCGCCTGGAAGGGACAAAAGAAACATCTTGTTGTTTCTTCAACAATTTCTGATCTCTGGTGGACCTCTCAGTAGGATTCGAACCCAGATGAAGTTCTGACCATCTGTCAGAGAAAAAAGAACGAATTGATCTTGTAGGATTCCCAAAAAATTCTTCGATTTCTTCCGGAAGCAGATGATTATTCATCTGCTTCTCACGTTCCGTGAATAGCCGGGACATTGAGGAATATCCAGAAAGGCATTTCGGGAATCGGTCTGATTCTATCTCTGTTCGTTCCGTTTGAAGAAAGGAAGGATCCCAAAGAATCGATCTTTCTTTTAGCTGTTGAATCTCTCTTTGATTGATCAATGTGTGATATTCCGAATCCTCATTACTAATGGAATCGAAATGATCTATGGATTGATCAGAAGATCCTTTCAATTGGCTAGAATCCGTTACTTGAACGAAAATAGATCTTGTGGAATCATATTGCATATTTGACGATACATTCCATACCCTGCTAAAAAAGCTAAAAAACCGATCCTTGTTTACCAACCACGCATTGTCTAACCAAATCCAATTCTCTCTCGATACGTTCCTAAAAAAATCTGATTCATGCGGATTCTTCTCCCAACTAACGAAGAGATCTTGGCGGAATTGCCACATATGAAATTGAGCACAATTTTGCAAAGAAATACCCCACTTGTTTCTCGAGAAGAGATGGGAAACATGCTCAATATCATTTGATTGAATAGTTGACCCAGTTCCTTGTTGTTTGAAGAAACCCTCCACTTCAATTGGTCTTTTTTCACGAAAAGAAGACGTGAGATAACAAATCCAGTGTTTCACTAAGATTTCGAATAGCTGTCCCGAACTCAAGTTGATTATGTTTCGCTTCTTTCTCGGAGAAAGACGATCAAACAATTCCCAATCATGGTCCTTGCGGATCGGATCATCCATATAGGATACAAAAGGAGACTCCAGATATTTGATATCTTTATCTTTGAATGAGATCTCAATTCCAACTACGGTTTCATTAGATATCTTACAACTAGAATCCCTCTTTTTTCCGACCCGGTTCCTCCACCACCGCGAACCCCAGTTAGATTCAGGCATGATACACTTTTTAGTTATTGGGAGAATCCAAGTACTCTCTTTCGGATCCATGAAACAACTCTCAGAGATCTTTTTCCCTTTTGGAAGATACAGGAGCGAAACAATCAACCTATTGATATTGGAAGACCCAAAAGATTCTTCCAATGGATCATTTCTGGGTCCAATGGAATTCATAGGTATAGGAAGAAGCCCCATCAAATAGATATTTTTTCTTTCGACCATATTTCGATTGTTAATACGATATATAAGGACCACTACTACAAGCAGTACTACACCTTTGATCGTGAAATATCGATTGCTTGTTGACCCCTGTGAATCGCGTGAAAGTAGGATACTCCAAATTCGGGGGTCAAAGAGTTTCATAAAACGTTCTTG